GCTAGCGTAGCTTAATATAAAGCATAGCACTGAAGATGCTAAGACGAGACCTAAGAAACTCCGCGTGCACAAAGGCATGGTCCCGACCTTATTATCAGCTCTAACCCAACTTACACATGCAAGTCTCCGCAACCCAGTGAGTATGCCCTCAATCCCCCTCCCCGGGGACGAGGAGCGGGCATCAGGCACAAGTATTAGCCCAGGACGCCTAGCCGAGCCACACCCCCAAGGGTATTCAGCAGTGATAAATATTAAGCCATAAGTGAAAGCTTGACTCAGTTAGCGTTATATTGGGCCGGTAAAACTCGTGCCAGCCACCGCGGTTAGACGAGAGGCCCTAGTTGATATTTTAACGGCGTAAAGGGTGGTTAAGGGCTAACAGAATTTTTAAAGCCAAATGGTCCCTTGGCCGTCATACGCTTCTGGGTATCCGAGGTCCTATATGCGAAAGTAGCTTTAATAACCAACCTGACCCCACGAAAGCTGAGAAACAAACTGGGATTAGATACCCCACTATGCTCAGCCGTAAACTTAGGCATCTAAATACAATGAGATGCCCGCCAGGGTACTACGAGCATCAGCTTGAAACCCAAAGGACCTGACGGTGTCTCAGACCCCCCTAGAGGAGCCTGTTCTAGAACCGATAACCCCCGTCTAACCTCACCACTTCTAGCCAACCCAGCCTATATACCGCCGTCGTCAGCTTACCCTGTGAAGGGTACAAAGTAAGCAAAATGGGCACAGCCCAGAACGTCAGGTCGAGGTGTAGCGCATGAGGTGGGAAGAAATGGGCTACATTTTCTGCCACAGAATATTACGGATATGCACTGTGAAATAGTGCTTGAAGGAGGATTTAGTAGTAAAAGGGAAATAGAGTGTCCCTTTGAACCCGGCTCTGAGACGCGTACACACCGCCCGTCACTCTCCCCCGTCAAAACGCATCGAAGATAAATAACATAATAGCACTGACAAGGGGAGGCAAGTCGTAACATGGTAAGTGTACCGGAAGGTGCACTTGGATAAAACCCAGGGTGTGGCTGAGTCAGTCAAGCATCTCACTTACACCGAGAAGACATCCATGCAAGTTGGATCGCCCTGAGCCAAACAGCTAGCTCAATTACCCAATAACTAAATAATATAAATAAAACAAAATAAGCCTAACACCAAAAATTAAATCATTCTTTTACCTTAGTATGGGCGACAGAAAAGGTTACACCCGGAGCAATAGAAAAAGTACCGCAAGGGAAAGCTGAAAGAGGAATGAAATAACTTATATAAGCACCAAAAAGCAAAGATTAAATCTTGTACCTTTTGCATCATGATTTAGCCAGTATACCCAAGCGAAGAGACCTTTAGTTTGAAACCCCGAAACCAAGTGAGCTACCCCGAGACAGCCTATTAAGGGCCAACCCGTCTCTGTGGCAAAAGAGTGGGAAGAGCTCCGGGTAGAGGTGACAGACCTACCGAACTTGGTGATAGCTGGTTGCCTAAGAAGTGAATAGAAGTTCAGCCTCGTACTCCCTCGGTCAAAAAGTATAAAAAGATATTAAAGGGAAATATATGAGAGTTAGTTGAAGGGGGTACAGCCCCTTTAACAAAGGACACAACCTTTCCAGGAGGATAAAGATCATAATACATAAGACATCCTGTTCTAGTGGGCCTAAAGGCAGCCATCTAAACAGAAAGCGTTAAAGCTCAGACAGAAATAAGTTTATTATTCCGACAAGAAATCTTACTCCCCTAAATATTATTAGGCCAGCCCATGCCCACATGGGAGAGACTATGCTAAAATGAGTAACAAGAAGGCCAGCCCTTCTCCAAGCACAAGTGTAAGCCAAACCGGACTAACCATTGGCAATTAACGAACTCAATCCAAGAGAGTAATGTGTATTACAACGAAACCAGGAAAAACCCACAATTAACCCATCGTTACCCCCACACTGGTGTGCTATTAAAGGAAAGACTAAAAGAAGGGAAAGGAACTCGGCAAACACAAGCCTCGCCTGTTTACCAAAAACATCGCCTCCTGCAACGCAACCAAGTATAGGAGGTCCAGCCTGCCCAGTGACTACAAGTTCAACGGCCGCGGTATTTTGACCGTGCAAAGGTAGCGCAATCACTTGTCTCTTAAATGGAGACCTGTATGAATGGCTAAACGAGGGCTTAACTGTCTCCCCCCTCCAGTCAGTGAAATTGATCTACCCGTGCAGAAGCGGGTGTAATAATACAAGACGAGAAGACCCTTTGGAGCTTAAGGTACAAAAGTCAGCCACGTCAAGCAACTTAGTAAAGAGCAGAAACTTTGTGGATAATGATTTTTTACCTTCGGTTGGGGCGACCACGGAGGAAAAAAGAGCCTCCAGGTGGACTGGGAAAACATCCTAAAGCTAAGAGAGACATCTCTAGGCCGCAGAACATCTGACCAATCATGATCCGGCTGACAAAGCCGATCAACGAACCAAGTTACCCTAGGGATAACAGCGCAATCCTCTCCCAGAGTCCATATCGACGAGGGGGTTTACGACCTCGATGTTGGATCAGGACATCCTAATGGTGCAGCCGCTATTAAGGGTTCGTTTGTTCAACGATTAAAGTCCTACGTGATCTGAGTTCAGACCGGAGCAATCCAGGTCAGTTTCTATCTGTAACGCTGCTTCTTCTAGTACGAAAGGATCGAAGAAGGGGGGCCCATGCTTGAGGTACGCCCCACCCCTAATTTATGAAAACAAATAAATAAAATAAAGGGAGGGCCAAAACCCAGCTGGCCAAAATAAGGACATACTGGGGTGGCAGAGCATGGTAAATTGCGAAAGGCCTAAGCCCTTTTAACCAGAGGTTCAAATCCTCTTCCCAGTTTATGATAAACATCTTAGTTACTCACCTTATTAATCCCCTAGCTTACATCGTACCTGTGCTTCTGGCAGTGGCCTTCCTAACATTAGTTGAACGAAAAGTACTAGGCTATATACAACTGCGGAAAGGACCAAACGTTGTAGGGCCCTACGGTCTCCTACAACCCATCGCCGATGGGGTTAAACTATTCATCAAGGAACCCATCCGACCATCCGCATCCTCCCCCTTTTTATTCCTAGCTACCCCCATGCTTGCCTTGACCCTTGCCATGACCCTATGAGCACCAATACCTATGCCCCTCCCGGTTACAGATCTTAATCTGGGGATCTTGTTTATTCTAGCCCTCTCTAGCCTCGCAGTATATTCCATCCTTGGATCAGGCTGAGCCTCAAATTCAAAATATGCGCTAATTGGAGCCCTACGGGCCGTGGCCCAAACAATCTCCTATGAAGTAAGTCTAGGATTAATCCTTCTATCTACAATTATTTTTTCTGGGGGCTATACCCTCCAAACGTTTAATTCTGCTCAAGAAAGTATTTGATTATTTGTCCCTGCCTGACCATTGGCAGCAATGTGGTATATTTCCACGCTAGCTGAGACTAACCGGTCACCCTTTGACCTCACCGAGGGGGAGTCAGAACTCGTTTCCGGGTTTAATGTAGAGTATGCGGGCGGTCCCTTTGCACTATTCTTCTTGGCTGAGTACGCCAACATCCTACTGATAAATACTCTTTCAGCAGTACTCTTCCTAGGGGCCTCGCACATTCCCAGCATCCCTGAACTTACGACCATCAATCTTATGGCTAAAGCTGCACTATTATCCATCGTATTTTTATGGGTACGAGCCTCCTACCCACGGTTCCGATATGATCAGCTTATACATCTTGTGTGAAAAAACTTTCTTCCCATCACACTTGCTTTTGTACTATGGCACACTGCCCTACCCATCGCACTAGCGGGGCTCCCCCCACAACTATAGTTGGGAATTGTGCCTGAGAACCCAAGGACCACTTTGATAGAGTGATTTACGGGGGTTAAAATCCCCTCAATTCCTAGAAAGAAGGGAATTGAACCCATACTCAAGAGATCAAAACTCTTGGTGCTTCCTTTACACCACTTTCTACAGGCGGGGTCAGCTAATAAAGCTTTCGGGCCCATACCCCGAACATGACGGTTAAACTCCTTCCCCCACCAATGAACCCATATGTACTTACAGCTCTACTCTCTAGTCTGGGACTAGGGACCACCTTAACTTTCGCCAGCTCTCACTGGCTCCTGGCCTGAATGGGCTTGGAAATTAATACACTGGCGATTACCCCTCTTATGGCACAACACCACCACCCTCGCGCAGTAGAGGCGACTACGAAGTACTTCTTAACTCAGGCCACTGCAGCGGCTATAATCTTGTTTGCGAGCACTACAAATGCCTGACTGACAGGTGAATGGACCATCAACAACCTCTCAAGTCCCGTTGCCAGCACAATGTTTACAGCTGCTCTTGCACTCAAAATTGGACTCGCACCAATACACTTTTGAATGCCAGAAGTTCTACAAGGATTAGACTTGTTAACGGGCCTAATCATGTCGACCTGACAAAAACTTGCCCCACTTGCACTAATTATTCAAGTAGCACAAACCGTTGATCCCCTTCTACTTACAACGCTAGGAGTTATATCCACATTAGTAGGCGGTTGGGGCGGACTAAACCAAACCCAACTACGTAAAATCTTAGCATACTCTTCAATTGCCCATATAGGCTGGATAGTGATTGTAATTCAGTATGCCCCTCACCTTACTATGCTTGCCCTGGGAACATACATTATTATGACCTCAGCAGCATTCCTCACCCTGAAAATACTTCTATCAACTAAAGTAAGTACACTAGCGACAGCCTGATCAAAGAGTCCCGTACTAACATCGACGGCTGCCCTTGTTATACTCTCCCTAGGAGGCCTCCCACCCCTCACCGGGTTTATGCCAAAGTGAATGATTCTGCAAGAACTGGGCAAGCAGGATCTTCCTATTATCGCCACAATTATAGCCCTCGCCGCTCTGATTAGTCTGTATTTCTATTTACGGCTGTGTTACGCAATAGCCCTTACCATTTCCCCTAACACCACAACCTCAACCACCTCCTGACGAGCCCACACAACACAAACCTCCCTCCTCCTTGCCGTCTTTACTGTCACTGCCCTTGGACTGTTGCCCATAACCCCAACCATCCTCGTGCTCACCACCTAGGGGCTTAGGATAACATTAGACCAAGAGCCTTCAAAGCTTTAAGTAGAAGTGAAAATCTTCTAGCCCCTGATAAGACCTACAAGGGATTAACTTGCATCGACTGATTGCAAATCAGACACTTTTATTAAGCTAAGGCCTTACTAGATGGGAAGGCCTCGATCCTACAAACTCTTAGTTAACAGCTAAGCGCTCAAGCCAGCGAGCATCCATCTACCTTTCCCGCCGTCGCCTTCAGTAAGGCGGGAAAAGCCCCGGCAGAGTATTAGTCTGCGTCTTCGGATTTGCAATCCAATGTGTTCTCACCACAGGGCTGATAGGAAGAGGACTTAAACCTCTGTCTTCGGGGCTACAACCCACCGCCTAAACGCTCGGCTACCCTACCTGTGGCAATCACACGCTGATTCTTCTCTACCAACCACAAAGACATTGGCACCCTTTATCTTGTATTTGGTGCCTGAGCCGGAATAGTGGGAACCGCTTTAAGCCTCCTTATTCGGGCTGAACTAAGCCAACCCGGGTCGCTTCTAGGCGATGATCAAATTTATAATGTTATCGTTACTGCCCACGCCTTCGTAATAATCTTCTTTATAGTAATGCCAATTCTTATCGGTGGGTTCGGAAACTGACTCGTACCACTAATAATTGGAGCTCCGGACATAGCATTCCCGCGAATAAATAACATGAGCTTCTGATTACTACCCCCCTCGTTCCTATTATTATTAGCTTCTTCGGGAGTTGAAGCTGGAGCCGGAACAGGATGAACGGTATACCCGCCTCTTTCAGGTAATCTAGCCCATGCTGGAGCATCAGTAGACCTTACAATTTTTTCACTACATCTAGCAGGTGTTTCATCAATTTTAGGGGCCATCAATTTTATTACTACAACCATTAACATAAAACCACCAGCCATCTCCCAATACCAAACCCCCTTATTCGTTTGATCCGTACTTGTAACGGCTGTACTACTTCTCCTATCCCTCCCTGTATTAGCCGCCGGGATTACAATACTTCTTACAGACCGTAACCTCAACACTACATTCTTTGATCCGGCAGGAGGGGGAGACCCTATTCTTTATCAACATCTATTCTGGTTCTTTGGCCACCCGGAAGTTTATATTCTTATTCTTCCAGGATTTGGAATTATTTCTCATGTTGTAGCTTATTATTCCGGCAAAAAAGAACCATTTGGTTATATAGGCATAGTCTGGGCCATGATGGCTATTGGCCTTCTGGGCTTTATTGTGTGAGCCCACCATATGTTCACTGTTGGTATAGATGTGGACACTCGTGCATACTTTACATCTGCAACAATAATTATCGCGATTCCAACAGGTGTAAAAGTATTTAGCTGGCTAGCCACCCTTCACGGAGGATCAATCAAATGAGAAACGCCTCTACTGTGGGCTCTTGGGTTTATTTTCCTATTTACAGTTGGCGGACTAACAGGAATTGTTTTATCCAACTCGTCACTCGATATCGTCCTTCATGACACCTATTATGTAGTTGCCCATTTCCACTACGTCTTATCAATGGGTGCCGTATTTGCTATTATAGCAGCCTTTGTGCACTGATTTCCTCTGCTAAGCGGATATACCCTCCATAGCACCTGAACAAAAGTCCACTTCGCGGTTATATTTATTGGGGTAAACCTTACATTCTTTCCACAACACTTCCTTGGCCTAGCAGGCATGCCACGACGATACTCTGATTACCCAGACGCCTATGCCCTATGAAATACAGTGTCATCCATCGGGTCACTAATTTCTCTAGTGGCTGTAATCATATTCCTATTTATTCTATGAGAAGCCTTCGCCGCTAAACGAGAAGTGCTGTCTGTAGAATTAACGATAACAAACGTGGAATGACTTCACGGCTGCCCTCCTCCTTACCACACATTTGAGGAACCAGCATTCGTTCAAATTCAATCAAACTAACGAGAAAGGGAGGAATTGAACCCCCATATGCTGGTTTCAAGCCAGCCACATAGCCACTCTGCCACTTCCTTATGAAGACATTAGTAAAATGTAAATTATTCCACCTTGTCAAGGTGAAGTCGTGGGTTAAACCCCCACATGTCTTAAGCTCAAAGCTTAATGGCACATCCAACACAACTGGGATTCCAAGACGCGGCATCACCCGTTATAGAAGAGCTTCTTCACTTCCACGACCACGCACTAATGATTGTATTCCTAATTAGCACCTTGGTATTGTATATTATTGTTGCAATAGTCTCTACTAAACTAACTAATAAATATATTTTAGATTCTCAGGAAATCGAAATTGTATGAACCATTCTACCAGCCGTCATTTTAGTATTAATTGCCCTACCCTCCCTACGCATTCTTTATCTTATAGACGAAATTAATGACCCCCACCTAACAATTAAAGCAATAGGACACCAGTGATACTGAAGCTACGAATATACAGACTATGAAAACCTGGGCTTTGACTCCTATATGGTACCAACTCAAGACCTTACCCCTGGCCAATTCCGGCTCCTAGAGTCAGACCATCGAATAGTCATCCCGATAGAATCACCCATTCGTGTCTTAGTTTCTGCCGAAGATGTTCTACACTCCTGAACTGTTCCATCCCTGGGTGTAAAAATGGATGCAGTCCCAGGACGACTTAATCAAACCGCCTTCATCGCCTCACGCCCAGGAGTATTCTATGGACAATGCTCCGAAATCTGTGGAGCCAACCATAGCTTTATACCAATTGTGGTTGAAGCAGTACCACTAGAATACTTCGAAAACTGATCCTCATTAATACTAGAAGACGCCTCGCTAGGAAGCTAAATATTGGACAGAGCATTGGCCTTTTAAGCCAAAGATTGGTGACTCCCGACCACCTCTAGTGAAATGCCACAATTGAACCCCGGCCCTTGATTCGCAATTTTAGTATTCTCCTGATTAGTCTTCTTAATTCTTATCCCAACAAAAGTCTTGAACCATGTTACACCAAATGAACTAACCCCAGTAGGTGCTGAAAAACACAAAACTGAATCCTGAAACTGACCATGATAGTAAGCTTCTTCGACCAATTTGCAAGCCCTTCATATCTTGGAATCCCATTAATTGCCCTCGCAATTCTATTACCCTCAGTGTGTTATCCCACTCCCTTATCTCGATGAATTAATAACCGACTTATTACTATTCAAGGCTGATTTATTAATCAATTTACTAGCCAACTAATACTTCCGCTAAACGTGGGGGGACATAAATGAGCACTACTGTTGGCTTCATTAATAATTTTCTTGATAACCATAAACATAGTGGGCCTACTACCATATACCTTTACACCCACAACACAACTATCACTTAATATGGGGCTTGCCGTACCATTATGACTCGCCACAGTAATTATTGGCATACGAAACCAACCAACAGTTGCTCTAGGCCACCTTCTTCCAGAAGGAACTCCCATCCTGCTGATCCCAGTACTAATTATCATCGAAACAATTAGCTTATTTATTCGACCATTAGCTCTGGGTGTCCGTCTTACAGCCAATCTTACCGCAGGCCACCTACTAATTCAACTCATTGCCACAGCTGTATTTGTTCTTTTACCAATTATACCAACAGTAGCAGTGCTAACTGCCACTGTTCTTTTACTATTAACGCTATTAGAGATTGCAGTTGCAATAATTCAAGCCTATGTATTTGTACTTCTTTTAACGCTATATCTACAAGAAAACGTTTAATGGCCCACCAAGCACATGCCTATCATATAGTTGACCCAAGCCCATGACCCCTAACCGGAGCTATTGCTGCCCTGCTAATAACATCCGGCTTAGCAATTTGATTCCATTTCCATTCAACAACATTAATAACTTTAGGATTAATTCTTCTACTTCTTACCATATTCCAGTGGTGGCGTGATATTATCCGGGAGGGGACCTTTCAAGGCCATCATACGCCCCCAGTACAAAAAGGGCTACGGTACGGAATAATTCTCTTTATTACTTCCGAAGTATTCTTTTTTCTTGGATTCTTTTGAGCCTTTTATCATGCAAGCTTAGCACCAACTCCGGAGTTAGGAGGATGCTGACCTCCCACGGGAGTCACCCCCTTGGACCCCTTTGAAGTGCCACTCCTCAACACAGCCGTACTACTAGCATCAGGGGTTACAGTAACATGGGCTCATCACAGCATTATAGAGGGGGACCGGAAACAAGCTGTTCAATCTTTAGGATTAACCATCCTATTAGGACTCTACTTCACCACTCTACAAGCCATAGAATATTATGAAGCACCTTTCACAATCGCAGACGGGGTATACGGCTCAACATTTTTCGTAGCCACCGGGTTCCATGGACTACATGTTATTATTGGATCAACTTTCCTGGCAGTATGCCTCCTCCGCCAAATCCAATACCACTTTACATCTGAACACCATTTTGGCTTTGAAGCCGCTGCCTGATACTGACACTTTGTTGACGTAGTTTGACTATTCCTTTACGTATCAATCTATTGATGAGGCTCATAATCTTTCTAGTATTAAAGTTAGTACAGGTGACTTCCAATCACACAGCCTTGGTTAAACCCCAAGGAAAGATAATGAATTTAATTATGGCCGTTTTAGCTATTACAGTAACCTTATCCTCAGTCCTAGCCATTGTGGCTTTCTGATTACCACAAATAACCCCAGACGCAGAAAAGCTATCACCATACGAATGCGGGTTTGACCCATTAGGATCCGCCCGTCTACCATTCTCCTTACGGTTTTTTCTCGTGGCAATTCTGTTTCTTCTTTTTGACTTAGAGATTGCTCTCCTCCTTCCACTGCCATGGGGGGATCAACTCGACAACCCTACTGAAACATTCTTCTGAGCAACAGCAGTCCTAATCTTATTAACTCTAGGATTGATTTATGAATGAGCCCAGGGCGGCTTAGAGTGAGCCGAATAGGGAGTTAGTCCAAAGTAAGACCTCTGATTTCGGCTCAGAAGATTGTGGTTCAACTCCACAGCCCCCTTATGACCCCCGTACATTTTAGCTTTAGCTCAGCATTCATTCTAGGCCTAATAGGCCTAGCATTCCACCGAACTCACCTGCTCTCCGCACTCCTATGCTTGGAAGGGATAATATTATCCCTATTCATTGCACTAGCATTATGGACACTACAGTTCGAGTCCACCGGATTTTCAACGGCCCCTATGCTTCTCTTGGCCTTTTCTGCTTGTGAGGCTAGCACGGGTCTGGCGCTTCTAGTTGCTACTGCTCGCACCCATGGAACCGACCGACTGCAAAACCTTAATTTACTGCAATGTTAAAAGTACTAATTCCCACCATTATAATATTTCCAATAATTTGACTAGCCTCCCCTAAATGGTTGTGAACGACTGCAACCACACAGAGCCTCTTGATTGCTTTCATGAGTTTAACATGATTAAAATGAACATCTGAGGCCGGGTGAACCTCTTCCAACGCATATTTGGCTACAGATCCATTATCAGCACCTCTCCTAGTACTCTCATGCTGATTGCTTCCACTTATGATTCTAGCCAGCCAAAACCACATTAACCCTGAACCTATTAATCGGCAACGCTCGTATATTATGCTCCTTACCTCACTTCAAGCTTTTCTTATTATAGCCTTCGGAGCCACAGAAATTATTTTATTTTATATTATGTTTGAAACTACGCTTATTCCAACCCTTATTATTATTACCCGGTGAGGCAATCAAGCCGAACGCCTCAACGCAGGGACCTACTTCTTGTTCTATACTTTAGCGGGTTCACTACCGCTCCTGGTTGCCCTTCTTCTCCTTCAGCAATCCACAGGTACCTTATCAATATTTATACTTCAATATTCACAACCTATACAACTCAACTCCTGAGGCCATATAGTTTGGTGAGCCGGCTGTCTAATTGCATTTTTAGTCAAGATACCCTTATATGGAGTTCACCTTTGGTTACCAAAAGCGCACGTAGAGGCCCCCGTAGCGGGGTCAATAGTACTAGCGGCAGTCCTATTAAAGTTGGGTGGCTACGGAATAATACGAATAATAGTGATTCTAGACCCCTTGTCAAAGGAGCTTGCCTACCCATTTATTATTTTAGCCCTTTGGGGTGTAATCATGACTGGGTCAATTTGCCTTCGGCAAACGGACTTGAAGTCACTGATTGCCTACTCATCTGTAGGTCATATAGGATTAGTAGCAGGAGGCATCCTAATTCAAACCCCATGAGGGTTTTCAGGGGCAATCATTTTGATAATCGCTCACGGACTCGTATCCTCAGCACTATTTTGCCTGGCCAATACAGCATACGAACGAACCCACAGCCGAACAATAATTCTTGCTCGAGGACTACAAGTGATTTTTCCACTAGCTGCGGTATGATGATTCGTCGCTAATCTAGCAAACTTAGCACTACCCCCTCTCCCTAACCTTATAGGAGAAATCATGATTATTACAACCCTATTTGGCTGATCCCCATGAACTATTCTACTCACCGGATTAGGAACATTGATTACAGCCAGCTATTCCCTGTATATGTTTCTTATATCACAACGAGGCCCAACCCCAAACCATATTGTAGGACTCCAACCATTCCACACTCGGGAACACTTATTAGTAACGCTACATCTGGCTCCTATCATCCTCCTAGTAGCAAAACCAGAACTTATGTGAGGGTGATGTTATTGTAGGTATAGTTTAACCAAAATGTTAGATTGTGATTCTAAAGACAGGGGTTAAAACCCTCTTACTCACCAAGGGAGAACAGAAAATAGTAAGTACTGCTAATCCTTACCCTCCACGGTTAAAATCCGAGGCTTCCTTGTGCTCTCAAAGGATAATAGTTCATCCATTGGTCTTAGGAACCAAAAACTCTTGGTGCAAATCCAAGTGGAAGCTAAAATGACACTGATCGTACACTCGTCCCTCCTCCTAATTTTCTTCATCCTCATTTATCCCCTACTTACTACATTTGACCCTGCCCGAGGAAAACATAACATGGCAGAGATATCCAAAACTGCCGTTAGCTCCGCATTTTTTGTTAGCCTTTTACCTCTTATAGTATTCCTTAACCTAAAAACAGAAGGTATTATTACGAACTGACAATGAATGAATACTCAAACGTTTGATATTAACATCAGCTTTAAGTTTGACCACTACTCACTGATTTTCGTCCCAATTGCTCTTTACGTCACCTGATCAATTCTAGAATTTGCACTATGATACATGCACTCTGACCCTAACATTGACCGGTTTTTTAAATATCTCCTTACGTTTTTAGTGGCCATAATTATCCTAGTTACAGCCAATAACATATTTCAATTGTTTATTGGATGAGAGGGGGTGGGGATTATATCATTCCTACTTATTGGGTGGTGACATGGCCGAGCGGATGCTAATACAGCAGCCCTTCAGGCTGTTATCTACAATCGAGTCGGAGATATCGGACTCATCATAACCATAGCTTGATTTGCAATAAACCTTAACTCCTGAGAAATTCAACAAATTTTTACCTTGTCAAAAGGCTTCGACATAACGATTCCCTTAATAGGACTCATTCTAGCAGCCACCGGGAAGTCAGCCCAATTTGGCCTCCATCCATGGCTCCCATCTGCCATGGAGGGCCCTACACCAGTGTCTGCCCTACTTCACTCAAGTACTATAGTTGTTGCTGGTATCTTCCTCCTCATCCGTCTTCATCCTCTCATAGAAGATAATACCCTGGCTTTGACAACATGCCTCTGCCTCGGAGCATTAACCTCATTATTTACAGCCACCTGCGCCCTAACCCAAAATGATATCAAGAAAGTTGTAGCCTTTTCAACGTCGAGCCAGCTAGGCTTGATAATAGTCACTATTGGCCTAAACCAACCCCAACTAGCATTCCTTCACATCTCCACCCACGCCTTCTTCAAGGCCATACTATTTCTATGCTCCGGATCAATTATTCATAGCCTAAATGATGAACAGGATATCCGAAAGATAGGGGGCTTATTTAATATTATGCCTACCACCTCAACCTACTTCACCATTGGCAGCCTGGCCCTTACAGGAACCCCCTTTCTAGCCGGATTCTTCTCGAAAGACGCAATTATTGAAGCCCTAAACACCTCTTATCTCAACGCCTGAGCCCTAACTCTTACACTAATCGCCACCTCATTCACAGCAGTGTATAGCTTTCGATTAGTATACTTTGTAATTATAGGAACTCCACGGTTCCTACCCTTGGCCCCAATTAATGAAAATAATCCACTGGTGATTAATTCTATTAAACGACTTGCCTGAGGAAGCATCATTGCAGGGCTTATTATTACACAAAACTTCCTCCCCATGAAAGCACCCGTTATAACAATGCCTACTATCTTGAAGATGGCAGCCCTTGTGGTGACAATCGTAGGACTTCTAGTGGCCATCGAATTAGCAGGCTTAACAAGCAAGCAAATAAAAGTCACCCCTACTATTACTGCCCATCACTTTTCTAATATGCTCGGGTTTTTTCCTTCAACTGTTCATCGTCTTTTCCCTAAGGCCAAGCTCACCCTCGGACAATCGGCTGCTACTCAACTCGACAAGACATGACTTGAAGCCGTTGGACCAAAAGGCCTAGCGCTAACACAAGCAACTATGACAAAAGTTACAGGAAATATTGCACGAGGAATAATCAAAACATATCTCACCATCTTCCTCCTAACCCTAGTCTTGGCGGTTATTCCGATCCTCCTTTAAACCGCACGGAGAGTTCCACGACTTAAACCACGGGTTAATTCTAAAACAACAAGCAGCGTCAACAACAACACCCATGCACAAGAAACTAGCAGGCCCCCACCAGACGAATATATTACAGCTACACCACTAATATCCCCTCGTAGAACAGAAAATTCTTTTAATCCATCCACCGCCACCCACGAACCCTCGTATCAACCTCCCCATAATAGTCCCGCTGCTAAACTGATTATTACCAAATAGATTACAACATATCCCAAAACGGAACGGCTACCTCAGGCTTCTGGGAAGGGCTCAGCAGCCAAGGCTGCCGAATAAGCAAAGACTACCAGTATCCCTCCTAAGTAAATTAAGAAGAGTACCAGTGACAAAAAAGAACCTCCATGGCTAACCAAAACCCCACACCCAACCCCAGCTGCAACCACTAAACCAAGCGCAGCAAAATATGGTGTAGGATTTGAAGCAACAGCAACTAGTCCTACAACCAAAGCTATTAGTAACACAAACATAAGATAGGTCATAATTCTTGCTCAGATTTTAACCGAGACCAATGACTTGAAGAACCACCGTTGTTATTCAACTACAAGAACCATCATGGCAAGCCTACGAAAGACTCACCCCCTAATTAAAATTGCTAACAGTGCACTAGTTGACCTGCCAGCACCATCCAACATCTCAGCATGATGAAACTTTGGCTCTCTTCTAGGACTATGCCTAGCCACTCAAATCCTAACCGGCCTATTCCTAGCCATACATTATACCTCAGACGTTTCAACCGCATTCTCATCAGTAGTCCATATTTGCCGGGACGTGAATTATGGCTGACTAATCCGTAACGTACACGCCAATGGAGCATCATTCTTCTTTATCTGCATTTATATACATATTGCCCGGGGCCTATACTATGGATCCTACCTCTACAAAGAAACCTGAAATATTGGTGTGGTCCTCCTGCTTCTTGTTATGATGACAGCCTTCGTCGGATATGTTCTGCCATGAGGTCAAATGTCTTTTTGAGGTGCTACGGTAATTACAAATCTTCTGTCCGCTGTGCCATATGTAGGTGATGTCCTGGTCCAATGAATCTGAGGCGGGTTCTCAGTAGATAATGCAACGCTTACACGATTCTTCGCATTTCACTTTCTGTTTCCATTTGTAATTGCTGCTATAACCATCTTACATCTTCTATTTTTACATGAAACTGGGTCAAATAACCCAATCGGGCTAAACTCAGACGCAGATAAAATCCCCTTCCACCCATACTTCACATATAAGGATTTACTTGGCTTCGTAATTATACTTTTTTTACTTATGCTTTTAGCACTATTTTCTCCGAATCTGCTGGGAGACCCAGAAAACTTCACTCCCGCTAACCCACTGGTCACACCACCGCACATTAAACCAGAGTGATATTTCCTGTTCGCCTATGCCATCCTGCGATCCATTCCAAACAAGCTTGGTGGTGTGCTTGCACTACTATTTTCTATTCTGGTTTTAATAGTCGTGCCTCTGCTTCACACCTCCAAGCTACGAGGACTAACATTCCGCCCAATCACCCAATTCTTATTTTGAACTCTGGTGGCGGATATAGTTATCTTGACATGAATTGGCGGCATACCAGTAGAACACCCATTTATTATTATTGGACAAGTCGCATCCGCCCTTTACTTTGCACTGTTTCTCATTTTCATACCACTAGCAGGGTGAGTAGAAAATAAAGCACTGGAATTAGCCTGCCCTAGTAGCTTAGTTTAAAAGCATCGGTCTTGTAATCCGAAGATCGGGGGTTAAATACCCCCCTAAGGCCTCAACATTTGCAAGGGGGCCCAAGGGGGCCCAAGGGGGCCCAAGGGGGCCCCCCACCGCCCCAAGCCCTTAGCACCCAGAGAAGAGAGATTTTAACTCTCACCCCTGGCTCCCAAAGCCAGAATTCTGAACTAAACTATTCTCTGGGGATATATCATCCTTTATGGTTTAGTACATAATATGCATAATTTTACAATAATGTGCTAATACATGTATGTATTATCACCAACTTATTATTTTAACCACAAAGCAAGTACTAACTTTTAAGACATACATAAGCATAAAATTAAGACACAGAAATACTATTACATTAACCCGGGTAATATATTAATCCCTTAAAACTTGACCTCAAATCTTTCCTTGAAATACCTAGCTAAAATTGTATTAAAAAATATTAATGTAGTAAGAAACCACCAACGATTTACATTAAGGCACATCATGCATGATGGAATCAGGGACACAAGGCGTGGGGGTCGCACACTGTGAACTATTACTGGCATCTGGTTCCTATTTCAGGGGTACAACTGGAGTATCCCCCATTCGGATAATTATACTGGCATCTGATTAAGCTAGTGGTGTGGTACATATGGTTCATTACCCACCTAGCAAAGCTTCTCTTATATGCATAACGTTATCTTTTTTTTCTTCATCTCATTTTGCATCTCAGAGTGCAGGCTCAAATACTGATCAAGGTTGAACATTTTCCTTGTATGTGATAATGGATATTCATTATCGTAAGACATAATTTAAGGACCCCATTATACTCACTCAGGTGCATACATATTTATTTCTCGCTTAACTTATCCTTACATAGTGCCCCCCTTTTGGGTTTTCGCGCGTCAAACCCCCCTACCCCCCTACGCTCAATAAATCCTGTTATTCTTGTCAAACCCCTAAAGCAAGAAGGACCCAAGAACGTATCAGCCAACAAGTTAAAGTATAAATTGGCATGCCGCGTTATATATATATATATATATATATGTGCACCCACTTTTATTTTTCGTATTTGCTAATCACGTGCAAATCCCTACTAAAGTTTTATAAAAAAGAGCTCGACACTTAATATTCTAACATTTTTTGACT